TTTGAGCTTGATGCAAATGGCTAAAATATCTTCTGCTTTATATGATTATCAATCCAATAAAAAGTTATTCTATGTGCCAATCCTTACATCTCCTACTACCGGTGGTGTGACAGCTAGTTTTGGTATGTTGGGGGATATCATTATTGCTGAACCCAATGCCTACATTGCCTTTGCGGGTAAAAGAGTAATTGAACAAACTTTGAATAAAACAGTACCCGACGGTTCACAAGCGGCTGAGTATTTATTCCAGAAGGGCTTATTCGATTTAATCGTACCACGTAATCCTTTAAAAAGCGTTCTGAGTGAGTTATTTCAACTCCACACTTTCTTTCCTTTGAATCAAAATTAAAACATTCAGTTCAATTATTTTGAGCAAACAAGTAATTAGTTTATCTAATTAGTTTAGCGGAATCCAAGTAAAAATTAGACGAATGGGGTTTTCTTTGTTGACATAAGATCTAATTGTATAAAGAATCAAAAGTCACATCAAATTGAAAATCCGTCCCCTTTTCTATATTCATTATTATTTATCAACAAGATAAAAGATGAAATTCTTATTTTCGTAAAGTAAAATCAGGCAAAAAAAAAAAAAGATCTTCTTCTCGTCATATATAATTCAAATCTATTAAATATAGAATTTTTTATCTTTCTATATCTTACGATAATCCTATTTTGACTAAGAATCCCTGCTGGATGGGATTCTAACAAACCCTTCAATATAATTCAATAGAAATAGAATCTAAATAAGTAGAATCTAATTCATTTTTAATAAGCTTTTTGCTTAATAAATGAAATTCGAAGACAAGAGCAAAAAATGAAGAAAAAAATATCTCATCCATATCCTTTCAAATCTTTCATGTAGAAAGATAAAAAACTACATTATATACTCACTTAGATAGATACTTATATCTATCTCAAATTATAATAAGTAAGATATCCTTATATATAATAAGATATATAATAAGATATCTTTATATTATAAATTGATATTATAAATAATAAATATAAAATCTAAATACTAATAACAGGTACAAATAGTCAATCGAGGTACCCATTCTATGACAACTCTTAACTTTCCCTCTATTTTGGTCCCTTTAGTAGGCCTAGTATTTCCGGCAATCGCAATGGCTTCTTTATTTCTTCATGTTCAAAAAAACAAGATTGTTTAGAGCCGATGGCACAAAATATCATCTATTTTTTTTTTACGTTTGTATCATAACACAGATATCCTTTTAGCAAAATATGGTATAAGCGGCTTCCGCCGAAAAATTCTTATGTCTCCAGAAAATGCTATATTCTAGCTATTTTCAAATAGACCCGAATCGGCGGATGGCTGAGCTGTAAAGCCGGTCTATCTATATATATGTGGCTATCTTTAGTGAGTCATACGAAGGGTATGTTATTAGTTTAGATCTAATCAATTTAATGAATTACTCCTAAAGGTTCACATCAAACTAGTTCAAACTAGTGCTAGTTGATGCGAGTTACTTCGGAAACAAACAGACTAAAGTCAAATTCATTTGGGGTATTCTCTCAATTCCAAAAAAGCAACGGGATCAAGTATGAGTTGTCGATCAGAACATATATGGATAGAACCTATAAAGGGGGCTCGAAAAATAAGTAATTTATGCTGGGCTATTATCCTTTTTTTAGGTTCATTAGGATTCTTGTTGGTTGGAACCTCGAGTTATCTTGGTAGAAATTTGATATCTTTCTTTTCGTCTCAGCAAATCGTTTTTTTTCCACAAGGAATTGTGATGTCTTTCTATGGGATCGCGGGTCTTTTTATTAGCTCCTATTTGTGGTGCACAATTTCGTGGAATGTAGGTAGTGGTTATGATCGATTTGATATAAAAGACGGAATAGTGTGTATCTTTCGTTGGGGATTTCCTGGAAAAAATCGTCGGGTCTTCCTCCGATTTCTTATAAAAGATATTCAATCCGTCAGAATAGAAGTTAAAGAGGGTATTTATGCTCGGCGTGTCCTTTATATGGATATAAGAGGCCAGGGAGCCATTCCATTGACTCGTACTGATGAGAATTTTACTCCACGGGAAATGGAACAAAAAGCTGCGGAATTGGCCTATTTCTTGCGTGTACCAATTGAAGTATTTTAATTTGAAGTTATTTTACCGAGAAATGAATGTTTTCTCAGCAGGAGGGCAAAAATGCAAGAATCCTCTTTTTCTAGAACATAACTTAATTGATGTTTCTTCAGAACATTCATTCGAGTTAAAGCAGACTATATGGAACAAGTATAAAAAAACTCTTTGGGGTATCTTTTATCTATATCGAAATATACACAACTCAATTAAATAAAAAATGAATAAAAAATCGAAATATCTCATAATCAACCATTTCGAAATAAGGAAATATCCCCCCTTTTGACTTGCTTTTTTCTTGTTGGAATTGAGACTTTATATTCAGATAGATAATATCTTGTCATTTTTTCGACGCTTCTTTTTGTGCTCCTTAATGACCAAAAAATTGGATCTCTTATAATGATAACTAGCCAATTTCTTTCTGTCGTTTTTTGCCACCCTTTTTTCATTTCACAAGATTCTTCAGAAAATTCCCTCAATTATTCTATCCCTGACTACTCATAGTCAGTTAAATTTTTTAGAAATCTTAGCTATTTTTATATAATGATAGAAAAGGAGTTCTTTCCTATCAAAATCTTAAAAATATTTATATTCATTATTGAAATTGAATTTTAGATTGAATTTTTGGGGCATTCATCGAAAGAAGATATGTGCTTCGAATTTTACTATAGGGAAACAATACTTTTTTATTCTTTATTATTTATTCGAATTTTTCGTCTATTTCTGTCTTTTTTTCTAGATTCAAGGCCTAACCACGAAATCACAAATAAAAAATAGTGAATAGATTCATAGGTTCGATAACTTGTAATAGAATTGATGCGTGAGAGAAATATTAGATTACATAGAGTCGACGAATGAGATGGGTTCATTAACAATTCACAGATGAAAAAATGGCAAAAAAGAAAGCACTCACTCCTCTTTTATATCTTGCATCTATAGTATTTTTGCCCTGGTGGATTTCTCTCTTATTTCAAAAAAGTCTGGAATCGTGGGTTACTTATTGGTGGAATCCTAGGCAATCCGAAACTTTTTTGAATGATATTGAAGAAAAGAGTATTTTAGAAAAATTCATAGAATTAGAGGAACTCCTCTTCTTAGAAGAAATGATCAAGGAATACTCGGAGACACATCTACAAAACCTTCGTATAGGAATGCACAAAGAAACAATCCAATTAATCAAGATACACAACGAGGGTCGTATTCATACGATTTTGCACTTCTCGACAAATATAATATGTTTCATTATTCTAAGTGGTTATTCTATTTTGGGTAATAAAGAACTTGTTATTCTTAACTCTTGGGCTCAGGAATTCCTATATAACTTAAGTGACACAATAAAAGCTTTTTCTCTTCTTTTATTAACTGATTTATGTATTGGATTTCATTCGCCCCATGGTTGGGAATTGATGATTGGCTTTGTCTACAAGGATTTTGGATTTGTTCATAATGATCAAATTATATCTGGCCTTGTTTCAACTTTTCCAGTCATTCTAGATACAATTTTCAAATATTGGATTTTCCGTTATTTAAATCGCGTATCTCCGTCACTTGTAGTGATTTATCATTCAATGAATGACTAAAAAATGGTCTACTTAATCCAATTAGAATGTTTCTTACTTTGCAGTTGTACATAAGCAAAACATTGAAAATCGCTTTCTATTTCTACCCATCCCGGAGATTCATCCTATATTCCTATATATTAATCGAGTCAAATTATTCCAGTAAATAACAGAATCGTGGATAGGAAACTCCATTAGTGACCTACCCCAATTTATTGTAGAAATTTTCGGGATCAATGATTGGACCATGCAAACTAGAAATATTTTTTCTTGGATAAAGGAACAGATTACTCGATCTATTTCCGTATCGCTCATGATATATATAATAACTCGTACACCCATTTCAAATGCATATCCCATTTTTGCACAGCAGGGTTATGAAAATCCACGAGAAGCGACTGGACGTATTGTATGCGCCAATTGCCATTTAGCTAATAAACCGGTGGATATTGAGGTTCCGCAAGCGGTACTTCCCGATACTGTATTTGAAGCAGTTGTTCGAATTCCTTATGATACGCAACTGAAACAAGTTCTTGCTAATGGTAAAAAAGGGGCTTTGAATGTAGGGGCTGTTCTTATTTTACCAGAGGGTTTTGAATTAGCCCCTCCTGATCGTATTTCCCCCGAGATAAAAGAAAAGATGGGTAATCTGTCTTTTCAGAGCTATCGCCCCAATCAAAAAAATATTCTTGTTATAGGCCCTGTTCCTGGTCAGAAATATAGTGAAATTACCTTCCCTATTCTTTCCCCGGACCCCGCTACTAAGAAAGACGTTCACTTCTTAAAATATCCTATCTACGTCGGTGGAAACAGGGGAAGGGGCCAGATTTATCCTGACGGGAGCAAAAGTAACAATACAGTTTATAATGCTACAGCATCAGGTATAGTAAGCAAAATCCTACGAAAAGAAAAGGGGGGATACGAAATAACCATAGCGGATGCATCGGATGGACGTCAAGTGGTTGATATTATCCCTCCGGGGCCAGAACTTCTTGTTTCAGAAGGCGAATCTATCAAATTGGATCAACCGTTGACAAGTAATCCTAATGTGGGCGGATTTGGTCAGGGAGATGCAGAAATAGTATTGCAAGATCCATTACGTGTACAAGGCCTTTTGTTCTTCTTCGCATCTGTTATTTTGGCACAAATATTTTTGGTTCTTAAAAAGAAGCAGTTCGAGAAAGTTCAATTGTCCGAAATGAATTTCTAAACTCGCGCATTTATCGACATCAAGTTTTTAAAAAGAACCAAATTCTTTTTAGTAATTTTGATATAAAAAAACAAATTATAAAAGCCTTTTTTTATACTATTTTTCTACGAGATGTCGGTAATTCCTTGT